GAAGTTGTAAAGTCACCCATAACTGTTTAGTCAAAACAAGAATTCGTTTTGGCCAAACCACCCGGTTTCCCTTGATTATTGCGGGGCATATCTCATTTCAAGATTTATCGACTGACTTGACCGGCATCCTATTTCCAGTTTATTTATAGTCTACTGAATTTTTTTATTTCTATTTTCTTTAATTTCTTTAGTTAGTATAACTCTATATGTTATGCTTAGCCAAATTCTCTTGTTTTCACCTAGAATTCTTGCTAAAGAAAGCGACTTCCAAATAAAAAAAATAGAATTATTATTTTGTGTTTAAGAATTTTGAACTTATTATTCTTTTGATTATTTGAATTTTTGTTTTTATAAAAATTCGATTTATAATTTAGGTTTTTTTAGGAATAGAATAAGGAGGTCTTTTTGTCGTTTTTTTTCTTAGTGATTTAGAATAGAACAAGTATTCAAATGTAAGAGAATGAAGAGGTATTTCTACCTCAGGATTTCAAATATCTTAGTGTTGGGATATTTCGTTTATTAGAATCTGGGTGGGGTTTTCTCTTGATTGAATACAGGAAAAGAGGACCGTCCCTTTTTTGTTGTGCTTCGCTAGGTCTAGGTAAGATATATGAGGCAAAAGCTTATTTTACTATATTTACAGTGTATTGTTGACAAGGAAACTTACCAAAGAGATTTGTTTTTCAACAAGCTTTAGCTTGTCCACAAATACATCAGGTTATTCCCTAGATCTCTGTGAATAACTCTTCGGGTTTTTGAACCGGACTCGTGTCATGATTTTGACTTCTTAAATTCATTTTAATTAAGGTTAGGTATACCAAAGAAAAGGAGTATCGCTCCTTAATTGTGGACAGGAAAATTCCATAATATCAATTTTCCTACGAAGATTAATGACAAAGGATTGGTTGGTTTGTTTATCCAGGATTGGAAACGGATCGATTCGATCCCTTGAAATACGCTTTTCTTTCACTTTTGTGTTCTGCTTTAAATGATTCTTGTGAGTGAGTTTTTGGGAAAAAATTTTTATTTCGATGACCCGATTAGTTACAAGCAACAAACAAGAATGAATAAATGAAAATTTGAAATGAAAAATTCTACAATTTTTTATTTTATTCATGTTAATTTTATAGAGCTCTAGGGCTATACGGACTCGAACCGTAGACCTTCTCGGTAAAACAGCTCAAACTTTTTATTATCAAAATGATTTGAACTGTTTCAAAGACCCAACATGCATTTTTTTTTGCATTGGGCTCTTTCATTAACTGATAGAAATATCAGCCAATTCACCATATTTTTTCTTGATAGAAAAATAAGATAAGGAGATGGTTCCACGTGCTCTGATTCATTATTTGGGATTCTGATTCAGGAGCACTACCAAAGTGTTTCAAGGGTGGGGTTATCTTGACGTAGGTCTGCCTCTGGCCTAGATCGTTTTAAGTTAAATAAAGTCTCTATCGTTCGGTTTAGAAAATTCAATATGAAACTTCATACACCTTAAAGTTCATAGGACGAAAAGAGATTTTTTGAGGACCTTATACTCATTATGCCTAGCATTGAATGTACTGTTATTCACCTTATCAATACCTCAAATCAATGATGGGGTCTGGTTGGTACCTACATGGGCACTCAAATCGGACCGACCCACTTGTCAGGCTATTGTTCCCTCAAAGTTATGGAGTAAGACATTGATTTCTCAATAAGATCCATTTTTTGGATTGTATGATATGATAGACTCCCCTGAAAAGCATTGGCGCGCGTGTAAACGAGGTGCTCTACCAACTGAGCTATAGCCCTTAGTACTTGTGATGCATATTTTATCATGTATATAATTTGTTGTCAAGATGAATATTCTATGATCCAACATCCTAAATTTTTGAGTGGTATTGCTTAAATTATTATTGCGTATAAAGAATATGATATTTATAATCCATCAATGAGATGGGTTGCATTTGGTTCTCTTTGGAATACTAAATGACCTACTTAACTCAGTGGTTAGAGTATCGCTTTCATACGGCGGGAGTCATTGGTTCAAATCCAATAGTAGGTAGAACTTATTAGATACCGGAGTCAATGGTATCTAATAAGTTTTTTCCCCCATCCTCTTACATTTTTATGGATTTTGTATTTTTATTTATTTCTATTTCATTTTTTGAATTGCGTTAAGATTCCGCTTGATTGGATTCAAGCGAAAGAATCGAATCCAAAAAAATAGGGTTTAGAAACAGAACTTCTTTGGATTATTTGAACGCACCAACTAGTTATGAAATCGCATTGACAGCCTCTACTCTTGTCCTAGCTCGTCGGAGAGCTAGATTTGCCTCAATTATTTGTCTCTTTCCTTCAGCTTTTCTCAAATTAGCTTCTGCTATTTCAAGAGTTTGCTGAGCTTCTTGGGGATCAATATCATTACCCTTTTCCGCATCATTTACTAAAACAGTGATCTCATTATTGCCTATTCTAGCAAAACCACCCATCAGAGCCATCGTTAACCATTGGTCCT